AAAGACTTAGTCCTAACCTTACTGTTGGTTGTTGCTAAATATATACATGCAAGTATCCGCATTCCAGTGCAAATGCCCCGGGCACCCCTACCCAGGTCGACGGGAGCGGGCATCAGGCACACCATAATTGTAGCCCAAGACGCCTAGCAATTGCCACACCCCCACGGGTATTCAGCAGTAATTAATATTAAGCAATGAGTGAAAACTTGACTTAGTTATAGCAACTTAGGGTCGGTAAATCCTGTGCCAGCCACCGCGGTCATACAGGAGACCCAAACTAACTTTATAACGGCGTAAAGAGTGGTCACATGCTATCCTAGTAGCTAAGATTAAAAAGCAACTGAGCTGTCATAAGCCCAAGATGCCTATAAGGCCTCTATTTAAAGAAGATCTTAGACAAACGATTAATTGAACTCCACGAAAGCCAGGGCCCAAACTGGGATTAGATACCCCACTATGCCTGGCCCTAAATCTTGATGCTCGATCTTACCGGAGCATCCGCCCGAGAACTACGAGCACAAACGCTTAAAACTCTAAGGACTTGGCGGTGCCCCAAACCCACCTAGAGGAGCCTGTTCTGTAATCGATGATCCACGATGCACCTAACCATTCCTTGCCAGAACAGCCTATATACCGCCGTCGCCAGTTCACCCGGCATGAAGGCCCAACAGTGAGCGCAATAGCCCAGTTACGCTAATAAGACAGGTCAAGGTATAGCCTATGGAATGGGAGCAATGGGCTACATTTTCTACACTAGAACATACGGCAAAGGGGACTGAAACGACCCCTAGAAGGAGGATTTAGCAGTAAAAAGGGAGAATCGAGCCCTTTTTAAGACGGCTCTGGGACACGTACATACCGCCCGTCACCCTCCTCAAAAGCGACCAATCACCTAATAACTAATACGCTACTCAGCCAAAGAGGAGGTAAGTCGTAACAAGGTAAGTGTACCGGAAGGTGCACTTAGACCACCAAGACGTAGCCTTAAACAAAGCACTCAGCTTACACCTGAGAGATATCTGCTCAAACCAGATCGTCTTGATGCCAAATTCTAGCCCAATATACCTGACCTGGAATAACAAAGCCACTACCCAAATTATAACTAAAGCATTTACTAGTCTTAGTATAGGCGATAGAAAAGACACCATTGGAGCGATAGAGACTACGTACCGTAAGGGAAAGATGAAATAGCAGTGAATAAAGTAAGCTAAAAACAGCAAAGATCAGCCCTTGTACCTTTTGCATCATGGTCTAGCAAGAAAAACCAAGCAAAATGAATTTAAGTTTGCCATCCCGAAACCCAAGCGAGCTACTTGCGAGCAGCTAATTTGAGCGAACCCGTCTCTGTTGCAAAAGAGTGGGACGACTTGCTAGTAGAGGTGAAAAGCCAACCGAGCTGGGTGATAGCTGGTTGCCTGTGAAACGAATCTAAGTTCACTCTTAATTCTTCTCTAAGGAAAGCCCATAGAACCCCAATGAAGCGAATTAAGGGCAATTTAAAGGAGGTACAGCTCCTTTAAAAAAGAATACAATCTCCACGAGCGGATAAACAACCATAATCAAAGCTTATTGTGGGCCCTCAAGCAGCCATCAATAAAGAGTGCGTTAAAGCTCTAAACACCAAAAATCCAAAAATATAGTGACTCCCTCACCACTAACAGGCTAACCTATCAACATATAGGAGAATTAATGCTAGAATGAGTAACCAGGGTACTTCCCTCTTCGACGCAAGTTTACATCAGTACATTATTAACAAGCCCCCATATACGATAAATCAAACAAGCACAGTATTAAGCATCTTGTTGACCCGACAGAGGAGCGTCCATTAAGAAAGATTAAAACCTGTAAAAGGAACTAGGCAAACCCGTCAAGGCCCGACTGTTTACCAAAAACATAGCCTTCAGCAAACCAATAAACAAGTATTGAAGGTGATGCCTGCCCAGTGACCTAGTGTTTAACGGCCGCGGTATCCTAACCGTGCAAAGGTAGCGCAATCAATTGTCCCATAAATCGGGACTTGTATGAATGGCTAAACGAGGTCTTAACTGTCTCTTACAGGAAATCGGTGAAATTGATCTCCCTGTGCAAAAGCAGGGATAAACCCATAAGACGAGAAGACCCTGTGGAACTTCAAAAACAGCAGCCACCCCAAAATACCTTTTCCCCCACTTCGGGCCCACTAACTCACGGGCGACTGGCTCGCATTTTTTCGGTTGGGGCGACCTTGGAGCAAAACAAAACCTCCAAACACTAGACCACATATCTAGACCAAGAGCTACAACTCGACGTGCAAATAGCACCCAGACCCAATACAATTGATCAATGGACCAAGCTACCCCAGGGATAACAGCGCAATCTCCTCCAAGAGCCCATATCGACGGGGAGGTTTACGACCTCGATGTTGGATCAGGACATCCTAGTGGTGCAGCCGCTACTAAGGGTTCGTTTGTTCAACGATTAACAGTCCTACGTGATCTGAGTTCAGACCGGAGCAATCCAGGTCGGTTTCTATCTATGATGAACTCTTCCCAGTACGAAAGGATAGGAAAAGTAAGGCCAATACTACAGGCAAGCCTTCGCTTTAAGTGGTGAAGTCAACTAAACCACAAAAGGCTACCAGACACCTACCCAAATCCTAGAAAAGGACCAGCTAGCGTGGCAGAGCTCGGCAAATGCAAAAGGCTTAAGTCCTTTAAATCAGAGGTTCAAATCCTCTCCCTAGCTTTCCTCCTCCACATGAACTACTACCCACTATTAATCAACCTCATCATAGCCCTATCCTATGCCGTTCCGATTCTAATCGCAGTGGCCTTTCTAACACTAGTAGAGCGCAAAATCTTAAGCTACATGCAAGGCCGAAAAGGACCAAACATTGTAGGCCCCTTTGGCCTGCTACAACCCCTGGCAGACGGAGTGAAACTCTTTATCAAAGAGCCAATTCGCCCGTCTACATCCTCTCCAATCATATTCATCGCCACCCCCATACTAGCCCTCCTCTTAGCAATCTCAATTTGAATACCACTCCCAATCCCATTTTCCCTGGCAGACCTCAACCTAGGCCTACTCTTTATACTCGCCATATCAAGCCTAGCGGTATACTCTATCCTATGATCAGGGTGGGCTTCAAACTCAAAGTACGCCCTAATTGGAGCATTACGAGCAGTCGCCCAAACCATCTCCTATGAAGTCACATTAGCAATCATTCTGTTATCAATCATCCTGCTCAGCGGCAGCTATACCTTAAACACCCTCGCAATCACCCAAGAACCCCTTTACCTCATTTTCTCCTGCTGACCCCTAGCCATAATATGATACGTCTCCACATTAGCCGAAACCAACCGAGCCCCATTCGACCTAACAGAAGGCGAATCAGAGCTGGTCTCCGGATTCAATGTTGAATACGCAGCAGGCCCTTTCGCCCTCTTCTTTTTAGCCGAATACGCCAATATCATACTTATGAACACAATAACAGCCATTCTATTCTTCAACCCCAGTCTACTTAACCCACCCCAAGAACTATTCCCCGTCGTACTAGCAGCAAAAGTACTACTACTATCAGCAGGGTTCTTATGAGTTCGAGCCTCCTACCCACGATTCCGATACGACCAACTAATACACCTCTTATGAAAAAACTTCCTCCCTCTCACACTAGCCCTATGCCTATGACACACCAGCATACCAATCTGCTACGCGGGACTACCCCCCTACCTAAGACTAGCCCGGAAATGTGCCTGAACTTAAGGGTCACTATGATAAAGTGAACATAGAGGTATACTAATCCTCTCATTTCCTACAACCATTAGAAAAGCAGGAATTGAACCCGCACTAGAGAGATCAAAACCCTCCATACTCCCATTTATATTATTTTCTAGCAGGGTCAGCTAAACAAGCTATCGGGCCCATACCCCGAAAATGATGGTTCAACCCCTTCCCCCGCTAATGAATCCCCAAGCTAAACTAATTTTCATCATAAGCCTATTGCTAGGAACAACCATTACCATCACAAGCAATCACTGAATTATAGCTTGAGCTGGACTCGAGATTAATACCCTATCCATTCTACCACTAATCTCAAAATCCCACCACCCGCGAGCCATTGAAGCCGCAACTAAATACTTTATGACTCAAGCAACCGCCTCAGCCCTAGTCCTATTCTCCAGCATGACTAACGCCTGGCACACCGGACAATGAGACATCACCCAAATAACACACACTACTTCATGTCTAATCCTAACCTCAGCCATTGCCATAAAACTAGGAATGGTACCATTCCACTTCTGATTCCCCGAAGTCCTTCAAGGAGCCCCAATTACCACCGGTCTCATCCTATCCACTGTCATAAAACTCCCCCCTATCACACTACTATACATGACATCTCATTCATTAAACCCAACATTACTAACCCTAATAGCCATCATATCTACAGCCTTAGGAGGATGAATAGGACTTAACCAAACACAAATCCGAAAAATCCTAGCATTCTCCTCCATTTCGCACCTAGGATGAATGGCCATCATTATCCCATTCAGCCCAAAACTCACTATACTAAACTTCTATCTATATGTCCTAATGACCTCAGCTATTTTCCTCACCATAAACACAACCAAAACACTAAAACTATCAACTCTGATAACCGCATGAACAAAAGCACCATCACTAAATACAATGCTGCTACTAACCCTACTCTCACTAGCAGGCTTACCTCCCCTAACAGGCTTCCTACCCAAATGACTTATCATCCAAGAGCTGACTAAACAAAATATAGCTCCAACAGCAATTATAATCTCACTACTATCCCTACTCGGACTATTCTTCTACCTACGCCTCGCATACTGTGCAACCATTACACTCCCCCCACATACCACAAACCACATGAAACAGTGACATACCCACAAACCAACCAGCACCTTAATTGCCGTCTCAATTGTTATATCCACCATACTCCTTCCAATATCCCCTATAATCCCCACCATTTTATAAGAAACTTAGGATTATTTAAAACCGAAGGCCTTCAAAGCCTTAAAAAAGAGTTAAACCCTCTTAGTTTCTGCTAAGACCCGCAGGACACTACCCTACATCTTCTGAATGCAACCCAGACACTTTAATTAAGCTAGGGCCTTACTAACCTTCTAGACAGATGGGCTTCGATCCCACAACTCTATAGTTAACAGCTATATGCCCAAACCAACAGGCCTCTGCCTAAGGCCCTGGCACGCATCAACGCACATCAATGAGCTTGCAACTCACTATGAATTTCACCACAGGGCCGATAAGAAGAGGAATTGAACCTCTGTAAAAAGGACTACAGCCTAACGCTTATACACTCAGCCATCTTACCTGTGACATTCATTAATCGATGACTATTCTCAACAAACCACAAAGACATCGGTACCCTATACCTGATCTTCGGTGCATGAGCCGGCATGGTAGGTACCTCCCTCAGTCTCCTAATCCGAGCAGAATTAGGCCAACCTGGTGCTCTACTTGGAGACGACCAAATCTATAACGTGGTAGTTACAGCCCACGCTTTCGTAATAATTTTCTTCATAGTTATACCAATCATAATTGGAGGGTTCGGAAACTGACTAGTCCCGCTAATAATTGGTGCCCCAGACATAGCATTCCCACGAATAAACAACATAAGCTTCTGACTACTTCCCCCATCATTCCTCCTTCTCCTAGCCTCATCCACAGTAGAAGCAGGAGTAGGTACTGGATGAACCGTATACCCACCCCTAGCTGGAAACCTAGCCCACGCTGGAGCATCCGTAGACCTAGCCATCTTCTCCCTCCATCTAGCGGGAATCTCCTCAATCCTAGGCGCAATCAACTTTATCACTACAGCAATCAACATAAAACCTCCTGCCCTATCACAGTATCAAACACCACTATTCGTCTGATCAGTATTGATCACCGCAGTACTTCTTCTCCTCTCACTACCTGTACTAGCCGCCGGCATCACAATACTACTCACAGATCGCAACCTAAACACTACCTTTTTCGACCCAGCTGGAGGAGGAGACCCGGTGCTTTATCAACACCTATTCTGATTCTTCGGACACCCGGAAGTCTACATTCTAATCTTACCAGGATTTGGAATTATCTCACACGTTGTAACCTACTACTCAGGCAAAAAAGAACCATTCGGATACATGGGCATGGTCTGAGCTATGCTCTCTATCGGGTTCCTAGGATTCATCGTATGAGCTCACCACATATTCACCGTCGGAATAGATGTAGATACCCGAGCCTACTTCACATCAGCCACTATGATCATCGCCATCCCAACCGGCATTAAAGTATTCAGCTGACTAGCCACCCTACACGGCGGAATCATTAAATGAGACCCCCCTATACTATGAGCACTAGGATTCATCTTCCTGTTCACTATCGGCGGACTGACCGGAATTGTCCTAGCAAACTCCTCTCTAGATATCGCCCTACACGACACCTACTACGTAGTAGCTCACTTCCACTACGTCCTATCCATAGGGGCAGTATTCGCAATCCTAGCAGGATTCACACACTGATTCCCTCTATTTACAGGATACACGCTTCACCACACATGAGCTAAAATTCACTTTGGGGTAATATTTGTAGGTGTCAACCTCACCTTCTTCCCCCAACACTTCTTAGGACTAGCAGGCATACCACGCCGATACTCAGACTACCCAGACGCTTATACCCTATGAAACACTATCTCTTCAGTAGGGTCATTAATCTCAATAACAGCCGTAATCATACTAATCTTTATCATCTGAGAAGCATTCGCATCCAAACGCAAAGCCTTCCAACCAGAACTAACAAGCACCAACATTGAATGAATCTACGGCTGCCCTCCCCCATTCCATACCTTTGAAGAACCAGCCTTTGTGCAAGTACGAACACAAGAAAGGAAGGAATCGAACCCCCATATGTTGGTTTCAAGCCAACCGCATATAAACCACTTATGCTTCTTTCTCGCAAGAGGTGTTAGTAAAACAATTACGTAGCCTTGTCAAGACTATATTACAGGTGAAACCCCTGTACACCCCAAAACTCAAACATGGCCAACCATATACAATTTAGCTTTCAAGACGCCTCATCCCCTATTATAGAAGAACTAACACAATTCCACGACCATGCCCTAATAGTCGCCCTAGCCATTTGCAGCTTAGTCCTCTACCTACTAACCCTAATGCTTACAGGAAAACTAACAGCCAACACAGTCGACGCACAGGCAATCGAATTAGTCTGAACAATCTTACCAGCCATGGTCCTAATCGCACTCGCTCTACCATCACTACGAATCCTATATCTAATAGACGAAGTCAACCAACCGGACCTAACCCTAAAAGCCATCGGCCACCAATGATACTGAAGCTATGAGTACACTGACTTTAAAAACCTCACATTCGACTCCTACATAACACCCACAACAGATCTGCCAATGGGACACTTCCGATTACTAGAAGTAGACCATCGCGTAATTGTACCCACAGAGTCCACCGTCCGAGTCATCGTAACAGCTAACGACGTACTACACTCATGAGCTGTCCCCAGCCTAGGTGTAAAAACCGATGCAATCCCAGGACGCCTAAATCAAACCTCATTCGTAGCCTCACGACCAGGAGTTTACTACGGTCAATGCTCAGAAATCTGCGGAGCAAACCACAGCTTCATACCAATCGTAGTAGAAGCCACTCCCCTGGCCAACTTTGAAAACTGATCTTCCACAATATCATCCTAACCATTAAGAAGCTATGAAACAGCGCTAGCCTTTTAAGCTAGAGAAAGAGGGAGCACACCCCCTCCTTAATGACATGCCACAACTAAACCCCACCCCCTGATTTTTTATCATGCTCATTTCCTGACTAACATTCTCCCTGATCATCCAAGCCAAAATCATAACATTTTTATCAACAAACCCCCCATCCAACAAAACACTAACACCCCCAACCACAACCCCTTGAACCTGACCATGAACCTAAGTTTCTTCGATCAATTCGCAAGCCCCTCCCTCCTAGGAATTCCCCTAATTTTAATCTCAATAACATTCCCAGCCCTACTTCTACCATCACTGAACAATCGATGAATTACTAACCGACTATCAACCCTCCAACTGTGGCTAATCAACCTGATTACAAAACAACTGATAACTCCACTAAACAACAAAGGACACAAATGAGCCCTAATCTTAACCTCCCTAATAATTTTCCTTTTACTAATCAATCTACTAGGCCTCCTCCCATATACTTTTACCCCAACTACACAACTATCAATAAATCTAGCCCTAGCCTTCCCCCTATGACTAGCCACCCTACTCACCGGTCTACGAAACCAACCATCAACCTCTCTAGGCCATCTCCTACCCGAAGGCACCCCAACACCACTAATCCCAGCCCTCATCCTAATCGAAACAACAAGCCTCCTCATCCGACCCTTAGCACTAGGCGTACGGTTAACAGCAAACCTAACGGCAGGACATCTCCTCATCCAACTAATCTCTACGGCCACAGTAGCTCTATTCTCAACAATACCAATAGTCTCTCTACTAACCCTCATAGTCCTATTCCTACTAACCATCCTAGAAGTAGCAGTAGCCATAATCCAAGCCTACGTTTTCGTGCTGCTACTAAGCCTATACCTACAAGAAAACATCTAGTCCCCAATGGCTCACCAAGCACATTCATACCATATAGTAGACCCAAGCCCATGACCCATCTTAGGAGCGGCTGCCGCCCTCCTAACTACCTCAGGCCTAACCATATGATTCCACTACAACACACCATACCTCCTAATTATAGGACTACTCTCCACCATCCTAGTAATATTCCAATGATGACGAGACATTGTACGAGAGAGCACATTCCAAGGCCACCACACCCCAACAGTCCAAAAAGGCCTACGCTACGGAATAGTACTATTCATCACTTCCGAAGCCTTCTTCTTCCTGGGATTTTTCTGAGCTTTTTTCCACTCAAGCCTAGCTCCAACCCCAGAACTAGGAGGACAATGACCACCTGTTGGAATCAAACCCCTAGACCCAATAGACGTACCCCTATTAAACACCGCCATCCTACTCGCCTCAGGAGTCACCGTTACATGGGCCCACCACAGCATCACAGAAGCCCGACGAAAACAAGCAATTCACGCCCTAACCCTGACAGTCCTCCTAGGATTCTACTTCACTGCCTTACAAGCCATAGAATACTACGAAGCACCCTTCTCCATCGCAGATGGGGTATACGGATCCACATTCTTTGTCACCACTGGATTCCACGGCTTACACGTAATCATCGGATCAACATTCCTACTAGTCTGCCTCTTACGTCTAATCAAATACCATTTTACATCAAACCACCACTTTGGCTTTGAAGCAGCAGCCTGATACTGACACTTCGTAGACGTTGTATGACTATTCCTATACATCTCTATCTATTGATGAGGTTCTTACTCTTCTAGTATACTAAATACAATCGACTTCCAATCCTTAGAATCTGGTTTAAACCCAGAGAAGAGTAATTAACATAATCACATTTATAATTATACTATCCCTAACCCTAAGCATCATCCTAACCGCACTAAACTTCTGACTAGCCCAAATGACCCCAGACACAGAAAAACTCTCTCCATATGAATGCGGATTCGACCCCCTAGGCTCTGCCCGATTACCATTCTCCATTCGATTCTTCCTAGTAGCAATCCTATTCCTACTATTCGATCTAGAAATCGCCCTTCTTCTCCCCTTACCTTGAGCAACCCAGCTTCAATCCCCCATAAACACACTAATCTGAACCTCCACTCTAATTCTACTACTCACTATCGGACTAGTATACGAATGAACTCAAGGAGGACTAGAATGAGCAGAATAAACAGAAAGTTAGTCTAATAAAGACAGTTGATTTCGGCTCAACAGATTATAGCTCAAACCCTATAACTTTCTTCATGACAATCCTTAACCTAAGCTTCTACTCAGCCTTTACCCTAAGCGGCCTAGGCCTAGCCTTCCATCGCACACACCTAATCTCCGCCTTACTATGCTTGGAAAGCATAATACTATCAATATACATCGCTCTATCAATATGGCCCATCCAAATACAGGCAGCATCTCCCACCCTACTCCCTATCTTTATATTAACCTTTTCCGCCTGTGAAGCAGGCACCGGCCTAGCCCTACTCGTCGCCTCTACACGAACCCATGGCTCCGACCACCTACATAACTTCAACCTGCTACAATGCTAAAAGTCCTAATACCAACCATAGCACTCATCCCTCTAGCACTATTTTCTCCATACAAATTCCTATGGACCAACACCACTACATACAGCCTACTAATTGCCGCCATCAGCCTCCAATGACTAACCCCAACATACTACCCAAACAAACATTTAACCTCCTGAACATCAATCGACCAAATCTCCGCCCCTCTACTGGTTCTATCGTGCTGACTTCTCCCCCTAATACTTATGGCAAGCCAAAACCACCTAGAACAAGAACCCATAATCCGCAAACGAATCTTTATCACAACGGTAATCGCAGTACAACCATTCATCCTCCTAGCCTTCTCAGCCTCAGAACTAATACTATTCTACATTGCATTCGAAGCCACCCTAATCCCAACCCTAGTACTTATTACCCGATGAGGAAACCAGCCTGAACGACTGAACGCCGGAATCTATCTACTATTTTACACACTCGCCAGCTCACTCCCCTTACTCATCGCTATCCTGCACCTACAAAACCAAATAGGCACTCTATACTTTCCAATACTCAAACTCTCACACCCAACAATATCCTCCTCTTGAACAGAAATAATATCAACCCTGGCCCTTTTAGTAGCCTTCATAGTAAAGGCCCCCCTATACGGCCTACACCTATGACTTCCTAAAGCCCACGTAGAAGCCCCAATTGCAGGATCCATACTACTTGCCGCCCTACTACTAAAACTAGGAGGATATGGAATCATACGAATGACCATCTTCATAGACCTCTCATCCAACAACCTACATTACCCTTTCATCACACTAGCACTATGGGGGGCTCTAATAACGAGCGCAATCTGCTTACGCCAAATCGACCTAAAATCCCTTATCGCCTACTCATCAGTCAGCCACATAGGACTTGTTATCGCCGCAACCATAATCCAAACTCAATGATCATACTCGGGAGCAATAATCCTAATAATTTCACATGGGCTAACCTCCTCTATACTATTCTGCCTAGCCAACACCAACTACGAGCGCACCCACAGCCGAATCCTACTACTGACACGAGGTGTACAGCCCCTTTTACCCCTCATAGCCACTTGATGGCTCCTAGCAAACCTAACAAACATAGCACTACCACCAACAACAAACCTTATAGCAGAACTAACAATCGTGGTAGCCCTATTCAATTGATCCTCATTAACAATCATACTAACAGGCACAGCAATCCTACTAACAGCCTCATACACCCTATATATACTAATTATGACACAACGAGGCACCATTCCATCCCACATCACATCAATCCAAAACTCCTCTACACGAGAACACCTACTCATAGCCCTACACATAATCCCAATAATCCTTCTCATCCTCAAACCTGAACTCATTTCAGGCACCCCTATATGCAAGTATAGTTTAACCAAAACATTAGATTGTGATTCTAAAAATAGGAGTTAAATTCTCCTTACCTGCCGAGGGGGAGGTTCAACCAACAAGAACTGCTAACTCTTGCATCTGAGTCTAAAACCTCAGCCCCCTTACTTTCAAAGGATAATAGTAATCCAATGGCCTTAGGAGCCACTCATCCCGGTGCAAATCCAGGTGAAAGTAATGGACCTACCACTAGTCCTAATCACTATAACACTACTCACCCTAGTAACACTATCCACTCCCATCATCCTACCACTTCTACTATCCAACCCAAACAATAACCCAATAACCATCACCAACACGGTAAAAGCTTCCTTCCTAATAAGCTTAATCCCCATATCAATTCACATCTACACAGGGACAGAAAGCCTAACTACCTCATGAGAATGAAAATTCATTACAACCTTCAAAATCCCAATCAGCCTAAAAATAGACTTCTACGCCCTAACGTTTTTCCCCATCGCCCTATTTGTATCATGATCCATCCTACAGTTCGCAACATGATACATGGCCTCAGACCCATACATCACCAAATTCTTTTCATACCTTCTACTATTCCTAATCGCCATACTAATCCTAATTATAGCAAACAACCTATTCGTACTATTCATCGGATGAGAAGGAGTAGGAATCATATCTTTCCTACTAATCAGCTGATGGCACGGCCGAGCAGAAGCCAACACCTCTGCACTACAAGCCGTCCTATACAACCGAATCGGAGACATCGGCCTCATTCTCTGCATAGCATGACTAGCTCACACCTCAAACACTTGAGAACTACAACAACTACACTACCCAACCCAAACCCCAACCCTCCCCCTCCTAGGACTAATTTTAGCAGCTACGGGCAAGTCCGCCCAATTCGGCCTCCATCCCTGACTCCCAGCCGCCATAGAAGGCCCAACTCCAGTCTCCGCCCTACTACACTCCAGCACAATAGTCATCGCAGGAATTTTCCTCCTAATCCGAACCCACCCAATACTTAGCACCAACCAAACAGCTCTAACCCTATGCTTATGCCTAGGAGCCATATCCACACTATTCGCCGCCACATGCGCTCTCACCCAAAATGACATCAAAAAAATCATTGCCTTCTCCACCTCCAGCCAACTAGGCCTAATGATAGTCACCATCGGGCTCAACCTTCCACAACTAGCCTTCCTCCACATTTCAACCCACGCATTCTTCAAAGCTATACTATTCCTATGCTCAGGATCAATCATCCACAACCTCAATGGAGAACAAGATATTCGAAAAATAGGAGGACTACAAAAAATACTACCAACAACTACTTCCTGCCTCACCATCGGAAACCTAGCCCTAATAGGAACCCCCTTCCTTGCAGGATTCTACTCAAAAGATCAGATTATCGAAAGCCTCAACACCTCCTACCTAAACGCATGGGCCCTTCTACTTACACTACTAGCCACGACATTCACTGCAGTATATACAATCCGTATAACCGTACTAGTACAAACAGGGTTCACCCGAATCCCCCCCTTAACCCCAATAAACGAAAACAACCCTGCAGTCACTTCCCCATTAACCCGCCTCGCCCTAGGAAGCATCGCCGCAGGATTCATCATTACCTCCTACATCCCACCTACAAAAACCCCACCAATAACCATACCACTTTCAATCAAAGCCACGGCCCTAGTGATCACTGCCCTAGGAATCGCCATCGCACTAGAAATCTCAAAAATATCCCAAACCCTCATCCTCACAAAACAAACCCGAACCTACAACTTCTCAATCTCTCTAGGATACTTCAACCCATTAGCACATCGATTCAACATAAAAAATTTCCTGGCAACAGGACAAAACATTGCCTCTCACCTCATCGACTTGTCCTGATACAAACTGATAGGCCCAGAAGGACTGGCCAGCCTACAAGCAACAACAGCCAAAACCATGACCACTCTTCACTCAGGCCTAATCAAATCCTACTTAAGCTCATTCGCCCTATCCATCCTCATTATCCTCATATCAACCCAAAGAAAAAACAATGGCTCCCAATCTTCGTAAAAACCATCCACTACTGAAAATCATCAACGACTCCCTAATCGACCTACCCACCCCATCAAACATCTCAACCTGATGAAACTTCGGCTCACTACTAGGACTGTGCCTAGTCATACAAATCGTCACAGGCCTACTTCTAGCCACCCACTACACAGCAGACACCTCACTAGCCTTTGCCTCCGTAGCCCACATATGCCGAGACGTACAATTCGGCTGACTTATTCGAAACCTTCATGCAAACGGGGCCTCCTTCTTCTTCATCTGCATCTATCTGCACATTGGACGAGGATTCTACTATGGATCTTACCTAAACAAAGAAACTTGGAACATCGGAGTAGTACTGCTACTAACACTAATAGCAACAGCCTTCGTAGGCTACGTACTTCCCTGAGGACAAATATCATTCTGAGGGGCTACAGTAATCACAAACCTATTCTCCGCAATCCCCTATATCGGCCAAACACTTGTAGAATGAGCATGAGGAGGGTTCTCAGTAGACAACCCTACCCTAACCCGATTCTTCGCTCTACACTTCCTCCTTCCATTTGTCATCGCAGGACTAACCCTAGTACACCTAACCCTACTCCACGAGACAGGGTCAAACAACCCACTAGGAATCCCCTCGGACTGCGATAAAATTCCATTCCACCCATACTACTCCACAAAAGACATCCTAGGATTCATCATGCTACTCATCGTACTAGCTTCCCTAGCACTATTCTCCCCAAACTTCCTAGGGGACCCAGAAAACTTCACACCAGCTAACCCCCTAGCCACCCCACCACATATCAAACCTGAATGATACTTTCTCTTCGCCTACGCCATTCTCCGATCCATCCCAAACAAACTAGGAGGAGTACTAGCCCTAGCTGCCTCCGTCCTAGTCCTATTCCTAATACCCCTACTACACACTTCCAAACTACGATCAATGACATTCCGACCACTATCACAAATCCTATTCTGAACCCTTGTCGCCAATCTACTAGTCCTAACCTGAGTAGGAAGCCAACCAGTAGAGCACCCCTTTATCATCATTGGACAACTAGCCTCACTATCCTACTTCACCATCATCCTTGTCCTATTCCCCCTTGTCTCCATCCTAGAAAACAAAATACTCAAACTCTAGACTAACTCTAATAGTTTATAAAAACATTGGTCTTGTAAACCAAAGATTGAAGATTACGCCCCTTCTTAGAGTTAACGACCCACTATAAACAGCCCATCTCACCCTCAAGGACCCCCCCCCTCCCCCCCCAGTACTGGTTTCCAGTACTTTTAGGGTATGTATGTCTTTGCATTACATTATTTACCGCATCAGACATTACACTAATGTAGGATATTCCACATACAGCCCAACCTCACAACCACCCTAACTCAAACATTTATTCCCATGAGATAATGTTCGGACCGTGTCACCACCTGCGACATCCATACTTCAGGTACCCTTGAGCCCAAATGATCCTACCTACAGCAAAGCCGCAAGCGTTCCATGAGATCGACCAGTGAAATCCCTATACCTAACTCCCTCGAAATATACGGATGAACGTCCAGGACACCTTTGAACCCTCGAAAGTCATAACTCCAGCCCACCTCCTAAGGCCAACTGCCCGTCCTACGCCTGTCAGGCGCTCCCAAGCCAGAGAACCTGGTTATCTATTAACCGTGTTTCTCACGAGAACCGAGCTACTCAACGTCAGTTGTGCTTTCGTTTATTGTCTTCAGGGGCATACTTTCCCTCTTACCCTCGAAGCCCTCCTTGCACTTTTGCGCCACCGGTTGTAACTTCAGGACCATAGCACTTATTAATCCTTCCTTCTCGCCCTTCACAGATACAGCTGCTGGGGGATGGTCACTCCTCATCACTTTCGTTATCGCGGCATTTCCCCTCTTTTTCTCTTCTTTTCTTCTGGGGGGATCTTCAATAAGCCCTTCAAAGTGCGTAGCAGGTGATATCTTCCTCTTGACATGTCCATCACATGACCGCCGAACCCATTATGCCCTACTGCTCCAAATGTCATGGTTTGAGGATAAGCCCTACGCAAACTTGACACTGATGCACTTTGACCCCATTCATGGAACCCGCGCTATTTACCTACTAAGCACTGGATAATGAAATGGTTACGGGACATACTTACTTTATTTCCACTTTGTTGGAATTTAGACCTAATCATTCATTTTTCATCCGTTCATTTTTTTATCGTGTAATTTTTTGTACGTTTGACAAAACAACAAACTATATCTTACTACATTTGCCAAACCACTACACCATTCATTGCTTGCACAAACACGAACACAAACATGCATGCAAACGAAAACAAAAACAACCCTCAAACCCCCTGCCTCAATCAGAAAGAAAGGAATCAAACCTCCACCTCCAGCTCCCAAAGCTGGTGTTCTAAACTAAACTACTCTCTGACCCGTCCTCTTTAAACCGCCCGAATAGCCCCCCGAGATAACCCCCGAACAAGCTCCAACACCACAAATAGAGTCAACAACAACCCTCACCCGCCAACCAGGAACAACCCAACTCCCCAAGAATAAAACAGAGCTACACCACTAGAATCCAAACGAAACGAAGCTAATCCCCCATTATTAACCGTACCACCATCCACTAAAACCTCAAACACCCCACTTGAAACAGACCCCATCACAAGAACTAACCCTAAACCCAACACATACCCAACCACCCCTAAATCAGCCCAAGCCTCAGGATAGGGGTCCGCCGCCAACGAGACCGAATAAACAAACACCACCAACATACCACCTAAATAAACCATAACCAACACCAAAGACACAAAAGAAACCCCCAAGCTAGCCAATCACCCACAACCAGCAACTGACCCAACAACCAAACCAAGAACACCATAATAAGGAGAAGGATTCGATGCAACCGCCAACCCACCCAGGACAAAACACAAACTTAAAAATAGTACAAACTTTATCATAAATTCCCACCTGGACTTCAACCAGGACCTTCGACCTGAAAAGTCGCCGTCGATAAGATTCAACTACAGGAACACACCTCTTTCCCCCACACCCACACACCCCTCTCTTTTTCTCTTTCACTTTCTCCTTTCAAAACCCACCCCCCCCCTCCCCCCCCAGTACTGGTTTCCAGTACTTTTAGGGTATGTATGTCTTTGCATTACATTATTTACCGCATCAGACATTACACTAATGTAGGATATTCCACATACAGCCCAACCTCACAACCACCCTAACTCAAACATTTATTCCCATGAGATAATGTTCGGACCGTGTCACCACCTGCGACATCCATACTTCAGGTACCCTTGAGCCCAAATGATCCTACCTACAGCAAAGCCGCAAGCGTTCCATGAGATCGACCAGTGAAATCCCTATACCTAACTCCCTCGAAATATACGGATGAACGTCCAGGACACCTTTGAACCCTCGAAAGTCATAACTCCAGCCCACCTCCTAAGGCCAACTGCCCGTCCTACGCCTGTCAGGCGCTCCCAAGCCAGAGAACCTGGTTATCTATTAACCGTGTTTCTCACGAGAACCGAGCTACTCAACGTCAGTTGTGCTTTCGTTTATTGTCTTCAGGGGCATACTTTCCCTCTTACCCTCGAAGCCCTCCTTGCACTTTTGCGCCACCGGTTGTAACTTCAGGACCATAGCACTTATTAATCCTTCCTTCTCGCCCTTCACAGATACAGCTGCTGGGGGATGGTCACTCCTCATCACTTTCGTTATCGCGGCATTTCCCCTCTTTTTCTCTTCTTTTCTTCTGGGGGGATCTTCAATAAGCCCTTCAAAGTGCGTAGCAGGTGATATCTTCCTCTTGACATGTCCATCACATGACCGCCGAACCCATTATGCCCTACTGCTCCAAATGTCATGGTTTGAGGATAAGCCCTACGCAAACTTGACACTGATGCACTTTGACCCCATTCATGGAACCCGCGCTATTTACCTACTAAGCACTGGATAATGAAATGGTTACGGGACATACTTACTTTATTTCCACTTTGTTGGAATTTAGACCTAATCATTCATTTTTCATCCGTTCATTTTTTTATCGTGTAATTTTTTGTACGTTTGACAAAACAACAAACTATATCTTACTACATTTGCCAAACCACTACACCATTCATTGCTTGCACAAACACGAACACAAACATGCATGCAAACGAAAACAAAAACAAAACAAAAACAAAAACAAAAACAAAAACAAAAACAAAAACAAAAACAAAAACAAAAACAAAAACAAAAACAAAAACAAAACAAAAACAAAAACAAAAACAAAAACAAAAACAAAAACAAAAACAAAAACAAAAACAAAAACAAAAACAAAAACAACGTCCCTGTAGCTTAAATCAAAGCATGACACTGAAGATGTCAAGACGGATGCCACACGCACCCAAGGACA